ACCGTTCCTGGCTGAGACCAAACATCAAAAAAACATTCCCATAAATGGATAAAATAGTGTTTCCATTTATTGATCAAAAGAGGCGCATTCTTTGAAGCCAGAATGGATTTTCCTTGATATCTAACATAATGAATGAGAGGATCCTTGAAGAATGTTAAGGTAGACGAAAAATCCTTAGCAAAAACTTCTACAAGATGTTCTCTTTTTGCATAAAAAAAGATTCGCTCAAAAAAAACGCTAAAAGATTTTAATCGTAAATGAGAGGATTTTTTACGTAGAAAAAGGAAGATAGATTCATATTCACATACATAAAAATTATAGAGGAAGAAGAATAATCTCGGATTACTTTTTGAAAAAGTCGAAATCGATTTTTTTGGAGTAAGAAAACCACTCCTATTACAAAAATTATAAAGAAACAACCGTAATAAATGAAAAAAAGGGGCATCTTTCACCCAGTATCGAAGGATTTGAACTAAGATTTCCAGATGGATAGGATAGGGTATTCTTATATCTGACACATAATTTAAATATGGAAATTTATCTTCCAAAAAGGGAAAAATGGAATGAATTGATCGCAAATTTTTATAAGATTTTACGATTTCTGCCTCCTCTAAGGAAGAGCTAAATTGTAGGAAAAATGGAATTTCCACGACGATGGCAAAACCCTCTGATATTATTTGAGAATAAAAATTCTTATTATACCCCAAAAATGGATTTTTCTTAGAATCATTCGCAGAAATGATCAAAGGATTCTGTTGATACATTCGAGTGATTAAACGTTTTACAATTAGTAAACTATATTTATTGTCATAACCTACATTTTCCACAAACGTAGATCTATTAAAATCATGACTATAAGCAAGTCCGTAAACATACTCCCTAAAAATAAGTGGGTATAGGAAGTCCTGTTGGCGAGATTTATCTCGTTCTAAAAATACTTGATATTCCTTCATTTTAGAAATTCGATTTGGTCAAAGGATCATAGATTCATTGGATTATCAAATGTTACATAGTGCGATACAGTCAAAACAGGGTATTCTATTATATATTCGAATTCAAATAAAAAACAAATATGAATAGATACCTAGAAAACAAGTAAAAACCATCAATGGACTATCTATCCTCGCTTGGTCCATCTAATTTTTCGAGGACAACAAGCTAGTTAGAAATCCTTTATTTTTCGGACAAATCGCTCTTTTGATTTTGGAAAAAAATATCTTTATCAATATACTCTTTCTTCTACACATTTATCGCTACCCCATAACATAATAGAGAATAGCTAATAGTTAGGACTCATAACAAAAATCCAAAATCCATTCGTGGGAAAAACTTTTTCCACAGCAAGCACTAATTTTTTTTTAACGTAAAATTAGATGGGGTAATCATTCCAATAAATAAAAAATGAAAGCTCGTTGCTTTTTGTTTCCCTATAATTGGAGCAGCTAAGCTCTATCCCTTTATTAATTCAACCCAACTGAATTCATTTGTTCCGAGCCAACAATTCAAAAAAAAATTGGGCCGGGTCCAATACGAATGAAAAATTTTTAGAATTCGCCATTGATACGACATGCTGCTTTTTCCATTCATTCCTTTCTGGATCAGTCGTGGTCTTACAAACCCTACCGGATGGTATGGATGAACCAATTTGTTCATAAAATTGTGTAAAAAGTGGAGTCGCACTTAAAAGCCGAGTACTCTACCATTGAGTTAGCAACCCTAATGAAATTTTTAAAAATGTGTATATCCAATCGCAATAAAAAAAAATCGTGAAGGCGAATCGATTCTGAACATCCAAATGAAAATACAAGAAATTTTCTCAAAAAAAAAAATATATAATATAAATAATATATAAATAAAATTTTTAAATCAATTCATTTATTCACGATCGGATTATATTTGTTTGATACACTCTTGTCAATATCAATATTAGTGTTGAAAAAAGAATACAATCGAGAAAACAAACAAATAAAATATATTCTAATTTAATTAGAATTCAATATTAAAGAAATATAAAGAAATAAAATATATAGAATAGAATTATATATATATTATTTAATATATTAAATTAAATATTTTATTGAATTAATTCATTATATTCATAATTTAGTATTAGTATCTCCCTTGTTGTGTGAAATCCCGATCGAAAAACAAAATAGTTGTTCTCTCTTATGAATCGGAAGAACTTTTTTCATAAAATCTCGTCTGCTTAATAAGTTTGCATTCCAACACGAAACGAAACTCTGGGATAGAAAAAAATAGGATTTATTATAGATTATAGATATAGATACAAATCAAGAATAGAAACTTTTCATTTTTTTTGGCTTAATTTTATTTTTTTTTATTGAAGACCTGGGGTATATCAAGATATTGATCTATTCTATAATTTATTTCTATATTTATTAAATTCAATTATTCAATATTCAATTATATATTATTTAAGTATCTTTGTTTTGTATTCGGCTCAATCCTTTGAGTAAAAGATTGGGCCGAGTTTAATTGC